GACCTTTTGAGACAATTATAGATCCTGGGAGGCAATTCTGATTGGTCAATAAAAATCGATTTCAACGCCATTTTTTTTTTATTTTTTGTTAGTTTAGCCAATTTATCATAAAAGGTAAAAGGGGGTAAAGGAAACATGTGTTGATTGTCCTCTAAATTTATATTTTCTTCTTTGGTATGTAAAAAGGGAATCAATAAATCAATCAAATTCCGGGAGGCTTCGTGAAGTACTTCTTTAGGAGTTAAACTTCCATTTGTCCATATTTCGAGAAATAGTATTTCTTTGTTACCATTTTCATAAGAATGAATACTATGATTCGCATTTCGAACAGGCATGAATACAGGATCTATAGGATAACTTCCATCTTGAAAGGTATTTGGCGCTTTTATAAGATATCCGCGATTCTTCTCTATTTGTAATCCAATAACCAACTCAATGGGTTCTGTCAAGCTAGCTATATGCTGTGTATTATCGACGATTTCTACATAAGGCGGTAAGATGATATCTTGAGCAGTTACATATCCAGGGCCTCTGACACAAATAGACGCCTCACAAGTTCCATAGAGATTACTTCTCAATACGATTTCTTTCAAATTCATTAAAATTTCATGTACTGATTCTTGAATACCCGTTATCGTAGAATATTCGTGTGATATTTTCTCAGATTTTGCGCGTGTGATACATGTTCCTTCGATTTCTCCAAGCAAAGCCCTTCGCATCGCAATGCCTATTGTGTCTGCTTGACCTTTCATAAGCGGAGACAGAATAAAGCGCCCATAAAAAAGACGCTTACTGTCTGCTGCTGATTCAACACACTTCCACTGTAGTGTCCGAGTAGATACTGTTATTTTCTCTCGAACCATAATAATATTATTTGATCAGATCATTGAATCATTTATTTCTCTTGTTTCTCTTACTATTCAAATATCTTCCTTTTTTATTTCTACACACGTCTTTTTTTCGGGGGTCTACAGCCATTATGTGGCATAGGGGTTACATCCCGTACGAAAGTTAATAGTATACCACTTCTGCGAATAGCTCGTAATGCTGCGTCTCTTCCGAGACCTGGACCTTTAATCATGACTTCTGCTCGTTGCATACCTTGATCTACTACTGCACGAATAGCATTTGCCGCTGCGGTTTGAGCAGCAAACGGTGTCCCTCTTCTTGTACCTCCGAAGCCACAAGTACCGGCAGAGGACCAAGAAACCACCCGCCCGCGTACATCTGTAACAGTCACAATGGTATTATTGAAACTTGCTTGAATATGAATAACCCCCTTTGGTATTTTACGTGTACTCTTACGTGAACCAATACGTCCACGTGAACCCCTTTTCGGTATAGCTTTTGCCATATTTTATGATCTCATAAATTTGAGTCAGAGATATATGGATATATCCATTTCATGTCAAAACAGATTCCCTATTTGTATATCAGGTCTTTAACGAGTTTGATTATCCTTGTCTTTGTTTATGTCTTGGGTTGGAACAAATTACTATAATTCGTCCCCGACGACGGATTAGTCGACATTTTTCACAAATTTTACGAACGGAAGCTCTTATTTTCATATTTGCCACTCCTTACTTTAATTTTGAATCCACTTTTTGGAAGAAAATAAGTTTCTTGAAATTTTCGATTTCGAATCGTATTCCTACGAAAGAAATGGTGAAGTTAAAAAACACCTAATCTTTCGAATCTTTGTTGCGGAGTCGATAAATTATACGACCTCTGGTTGAATCATAACGACTTACTTCAATTTTTACTCTATCTCCTGGCAGTATCCGTATAAAACTACGTCGGATCTTTCCTGAAACATAACCTAGAATCATATCTTCATTATCTAAACGAACCCGGAACATACCGTTGGGAAGCGATTCAGTAATTAAACCTTCATGAATCCATTTTTGTTCTTTCATTCCAGGTAAAACCCCCTTGAAGTATCAACTAGTGGAGGAAGAACCCTATTAGAGAACCCACCCCTTCTCTTTTCTTTTTCACAAAAAAGAAGTTTCATATCGGATATTAGAAAGATTACCATATATAACACAAAATTTCTCCGCCTATTCTTTCTAGTCGAGCCTCTCGGTCTGTCATTATACCTCGAGAAGTAGAAAGAATTACAACCCCCATCCCACCTAAAATTCTAGGAATTCTTTGATAGTTAGAATAGATTCGTAGACCCGGCCGACTTATCCGTTTTAAATTTAAAAGATTTCTATAAGTCCTTTTCCTATTCCTTCTATGTCGTAGGGTTAAAACCAAAAAATATTTGTTGTTCTCTCGATGTTTTCTCACATTTTCGAGAAAACCCTCTCGTAAAAGTATTTTAACAATACTTTGGCTGATATTAGTAGATGCTACTCGAACCACGCTTTTTCTATACATATCGGCATTTCGTATAGAAGTTATTATGTCAGCAATAGTATCACTACTCATGATTAATTAAAATTATTGGTGCCTCCAAATTTCGATATAATCAACATGTTTTTCTTTTTTTTTTTTTTACGTGTTTGTTTATAAATATTAATTTTGAAAGGTATATACGTGAGAGAAAATCTACTAAATGAATCTTAATCTATTTCTTTTAAATACCCTACTATATCGTGGTCTTATTTTATAATACCTCGGGAGCTAATGAAACTATTTTAGTAAAATTGAACTGTCTCAATTCTCGGGCAATCGCACCAAAAACTCGAGTTCCTTTTGGATTTCCTTCTTGATCAATCACAACTGCAGCATTGTCATCATATCGTATTATCATACCGTTGTCACGTTTAAGTTCTTTACAAGTACGGACAATTACAGCTCTGACCACTTCTGATCTTTCTAGAGGCATGTTTGGAACTGCGTCTTTGATCACAGCAACAATAACGTCACCAATATGAGCATATCGACGATTGCTAGCTCCTATGATTCGAATACACATCAATTCTCGAGCCCCGCTGTTATCTGCTACATTCAAATGGGTTTGAGGTTGAATCATATCATTTTTTTATCTGTTTTTTACAATACAAAGGTCGAAGAAAAAAAGAAATATTATTTGTCCAAAAAAAGAAACCTGCACCCACTATTTTTAAGTTTTTAAGTAAGGCCTATTTCTTTTTTATCCCAAAATGATAAATTGAGCTCGTATAGGCATTTTGGACGCTGCTATTGAAATAGCCCTTCTGGCTATAGTTTCTGTTACTCCACCCATTTCATAAAGGATTCGACCTGGTTTAACAACCGCTACCCAATATTCGGGAGAGCCTTTACCTGAACCCATACGTGTTTCTGCGGGTCTTACTGTAACCGGTTTATCTGGAAATATACGAACCCATATTTTTCCACCGCGACGTGCATTTCGTGTCATTGCTCGTCGACCTGCTTCTATTTGTCTAGATGTGATCCAAGCGGGTTCAAGTGCCTGAAGAGCGTATTTACCAAAACAAATAGTATTACCTCGATAAGATATTCCCTTCATTCTTCCTCTATGTTGTTTACGGAATCTGGTTCTTTTGGGGTTATAGTTGATGGTTTGTTTTGAATTCCATCTCTACTACAGAACCGGACGTGAGAGTTTCTTCTCATCCAGCTCCTCGCGAATAAAATAAATTCAAATTAAAGATTTTGAGTTCAATTTGAATTCTATTCAGATATAATATTATGCATAGATGTATTTATATTTAATTTTAATAACTGAATCATGGATTTCATTTAATCTAGATCAAATCTTATTAATTTGTATATCTTGATTTGTCTATTTTGTTTGTATAGATATATATAATAATAATAATGAAATTAAATATATATATTAATAACTATTAATATTAATAACTATAACTAAACTATTTTTTCTTCTATTTATCGATATTAGAATCTTAAAAGGAATCTTTTTTTTGTTTTACTCTTTATCGTATTGGATTGACCCAAATTTAGCAATCCAAGAAAATAAAGTTTTCGCGGGCGAATATTTACTCTTTACATTTCTATTTCAGTTCTATCATTCGTTCATAACTTTTCCGAATAGATGAATTGGTCTCTGGTCGGTTCCGCCATCCCGATCAATGAATCATTCAAATTCATTTTCATAGAATCTTTTGAATTCACAGGTTCCGTCGTTCCCATCGCTTCTTATTTAATGGTTAGGTCTGAATTCTACAATGGAGCTATTAGTTCTTGAGTCAATATTCTTAGTCTTTATTGGCTCGAAGCTCTTTATTTTTTGTTCGATGAGCAGATCCATTTAATGATGAATCCGTATTGATGCTTTATTACACAGATTTTTTATGAGATGACTCATAGACCTTACATATTGGAATTATATATCATCAATATTTTCTTTCTTCCTCTCATCCTTCCATTTATCCATACCCTTTCTTTTTTTTATTATTAACAATTTAGAAGCAGATTTTTTAATAAATTTAAAAAGATTTCAGTTGCTACAACAATATGAACAATATATCATATCTTGACTGGTTCTTTGGATCCAGATAATACGAAGTGATGAGTTGGTTATTACTTCTATAGTTATTTGTTTATACTATGGGGCTGGTTTTTATACTAACCCTCAAAAAACCAACGAGTCACACACTAAGCATAGCAATTTTATCAAAAGATTCATTTAATTTTTATTAAACCCTATAGAATTATAATTTATAATTGTTCATTTTTTTTTATTGAACAGAAAAGAAGAAACGAATTTCTTTTGTTCCATTGCTGGATAGAATAAAAAGGGAAATAAGGTTTATTATTCCCCCTCGATAAATATCCAAATTTTGATGCCTAATACCCCATAGATTGTTCGAACTGTATAGGAACAATAATCAATTTTAGCTCGAATGGTTTGTAATGGAACCCTACCTTCTCTGATCCATTCAACACGCGCAATTTCTTTTCCGTCGATACGTCCTGCAATTTGCACTTGAATTCCTTTTGTATCTGCTTGTTCAGTTAATTCTATAGCCTTTTTCATTGCTTTGCGAAAAGAAACTCTATTTTTTAATTGGCCGGCTATAAAT